ATATTGATGGGCCGTGTATTAGCAGACGATATATATATAGGCTCACGATGCATTGCCGTTCGAAATCAAGATATTGGTATTGGACTTGTCAATCGATTCATAACCTTTCAAACACAACCCATCTCGATCCGAACTCCCCTTACTTGTAAGAGTACGTCCTGGATCTGCCGATTATGTTATGGCCGGAGCCCTACTCATGGTGACCTCGTCGAATTGGGAGAAGCTGTAGGTATTATTGCGGGTCAATCTATTGGGGAACCCGGCACTCAACTAACATTAAGAACTTTTCATACCGGTGGAGTATTCACCGGGGGTACTGCAGAACATGTACGAGCCCCCTCTAATGGAAAAATAAAATTCAATGAGGATTTGGTTCATCCCACACGTACACGTCACGGGCATCCCGCTTTTCTATGTTATATAGACTTGTATGTAACTATTGAGAGCGAGGATATTATACATAACGTGACTATTCCACCAAAAAGTTTTATTTTAGTTCAAAACGATCAATATGTAGAATCAGAACAAGTGATTGCTGAGATTCGCGCGGGAACATATACTTTGAATTTTAAAGAGAGGGTTCGAAAACATATTTATTCTGACTCAGAGGGAGAAATGCACTGGAGTACCGATGTATATCATGCACCCGATTTTACATATAGTAATGTACATCTCTTGCCAAAAACAAGTCACTTATGGATATTATCAGGAGGCTTGTACAGATCCAGCAAAGCCCCTTTTTCAATCCATAAAGATCAAGATCAAATGAACCTTTATTTTCTTTCTTCCAAAGGAAAATCTATTTTTAGCTTTTCAGTAAATACAGTAAAGAATGATCAAGGGAAAGACAAATTCGTTACTTCAAGTCTTTCTGGTAAAAAAGAAAGCAGTATTCCCGATGATTCAGAATTTAATCGAATCATAGATAGGGGTCAGTGTAATCTCAGATTTCGTTCTATTCTCCACAAAAATTCTGATTTAGTTTTATTAGCAAAGAGGCGAAGAAATAGATTCATCATTCCATTCCAATGGATTCAAGAACGAGAGAACGAACAACTGCCCCCTTCCAGTATTTCGATTGAAATACCGATAAATGGTATTTTTCGGAGAAATAGTATTCTTGCTTATTTTGATGATACTCAATACAGAAGAAAGAGTTCGGGAATTACTAAATACGGGGCTATAGGCTTGCATTCAATCCTCAAAAAAGAGGATTTAATTGAGTATGGCGAAGTCAAAGAACTTAAGCCAAAATACCAAACGAAAGTAGACCGATTTTTTTTCATTCCCGAAGAGGTGCATATTTTACCCGAATCTTCTACTATAATGGTGCGAAACAATAGTATTATTGGAGTAGATACACGAATTGCTTTAAATATAAATACAAGAAGCCGAGTAGGCGGATTGGTACGCGTGGAGAAAAAAAAAAAACAGATTGAACTTAAAATCTTTTCTGGAGATATCCATTTTCCTGTAGAGATGGATAATATATTCCGATACAGTGGCATCTTGATACCACGGGGAAGGGTAAAAAAAAAATTTAAGGAATCAAAAAATTTTAAAAATTGGATCTATGTCCAATGGGCCACACCTACCAAGAAAAAAAATTTTGTTTTGTTTCGACCCGTAATCATATATGAAATAGCGGACGGTATAAATTTAGAAACACTTTTTCCCCAGGATTTGTTGCAGGAAAAGGAGAATCTAAAACTTAGAGTTGTAAATTATATTCTTTATGGAAATCGCAAACCTATTTCGGGAATTTACGGAACCTGTATTCAATTAGTTCGGACTTGTTTAGTGTTGACCTGGCACCAAGACAACAAAAATTCTTCTAACGAAGAAGCCCATGCTTCCTTTGTTGAAGTAAGTACAACTGGTTTGATTCGAGATTTCCTAAGAATCAACTTAGTGAAATCACATATTTCGTATATAAGAAAAAGAAAAGGTCCGCTAATGTCCGGATTGATCTCGGATAATAGGTCAGATCGTACCAATCCATTTTATTCCACGGAAAGGATTCAACAATCATTTAGACAAAACCAAGGAACTATTCATACGTTCTTGAATAGAAGTAAGGAATCTCAATCTTTGATAATTTTGTCATCATCTAATTGTTTTCAAATGGGTCCATTCACCGATGTAAAACATTACAAGGGGAGAAAAGAATCAATTAAAAAAAATTCGCGAATTTCAATTAGGAATTCGTTAGGACCTTTAGGAACAGCCTGTCAAATTGCGAATTTTTTTTACGGTGTAAAAACTCATAATCAGATCTCGTTAACTAACTATTTGCAACTTGACAATTTAAAACAGACTTTTCAAGTACTTAAATTTTATTTAATGGACGAAATCGGGAGAATTTATAATTCCAATCCATGCAGTAACGTCCTTTTGAATCCATTCAACTTGAATTGGTATTTTCCCCATCATAATTATTGCGAAAAAAAATCCACAATAATTACCCTTGGACAGTTTTTTTGCGAAAATGTATGTATATCCAAACATGGACCACACCTAAAATCAGGTCAAGTTATAATTGTTCAAATTGACTCTGTTGTAATAAGATCGGCGAAGTCTTATTTGACCACTCCAGGAGCAACTGTTCATGGGCATTATGGAGAAATACTTTTCGAAGGAGATACATTAGTTACATTTATATATGAAAAATCGAGATCTGGTGATATAACGCAGGGTCTTCCAAAAGTAGAACAAGTGTTAGAAGTGCGTTCGATTGATTCAATATCAATGAATCTAGACAAGAGAGTTGAGGTTTGGAACGAGCGTATAACAAGAATTCTTGCAATTCCTTGGGGATTCTTGATTGGTTCTGAACTAACTATAGTGCAAAGTCGTATCTCTTTAGTTAATAAGATCCAAAAGGTTTATCGATCCCAGGGTGTGCAGATCCATAATAGACATATAGAAATTATTGTACGTCAAATAACATCAAAGGTCTTGGTTTCAGACGATGGAATGTCTAATGTTTTTTTACCCGGAGAACTAATTGTATTATTGCGAGCGGAACGAACGGGGCGTGCTTTGGAAGAATCAATTTGTTACCGAGCTATATTATTGGGAATAACGAAAGCATCTCTAAATACTCAAAGTTTCATATCCGAAGCGAGTTTTCAAGAAACTGCTCGAGTTTTAGCAAAAGCCGCTCTCCGCGGTCGTATCGATTGGTTGAAAGGTCTGAAAGAGAATGTTGTTCTAGGAGGGATGATACCCGTCGGTACCAGATTCAAAGGTGTAGTGCACTGTTCAAGGCAGCATAATAACATTCCTTTTGAAACCAAAAAGAAAAATTTATTTGAGTGTGAAATGAAAGATATTTTGTTCCACCACAGAGAATTTTTTGATTTTTGCATTTCAAAGAATGTACATGATAGAGCAGAACACTCATTTCTAGGATTTAATGATTCCTAAGAGCAGATTCATCCGGTTTTTCTATTTGTGTTGCAGTCATTTGATTTAGTAATAGTAATAAAAATAATAACGAATCAAATAGAAAGAATAAAAAAAAATGAATGGCTTGGATCGTGTATCAACGGCCAATCTCCGTTAGAAGAGAAGGTTCCATGGGAACAATTTTTTTTCTATTTCGATTTTTATTTTAAGGTACTTCTTCTGTTTAAAGAAAAAAAAAGAGAATGAAGTGGGGGGAGAAATGACAAGAAGATATTGGAATATCAATTTGGAAGAAATGATGGAAGCAGGAGTTCATTTTGGTCATGGTACTAGGAAATGGAATCCTAGAATGGCACCTTATATCTCTGCAAAGCGTAAAGGTATCCATATTATAAACCTTACTAGAACGGCCCGGTTTTTATCAGAAGCTTGTGATTTAGTTTTTGATGCAGCAAGTAGGGGAAAACAATTTTTAATTGTTGGTACCAAAAATAAAGCAGCTGATTCAGTAGCACGAGCTGCAATAAAGGCTCGGTGTCATTATGTTAATAAAAAATGGCTTGGTGGTATGTTAACAAATTGGTATACTACAGAAACGAGACTTCATAAGTTCCGGGACTTGAGAACAGAACAAAAGACAGGCAGACTCAACCATCTTCCGAAAAGAGATGCGGCTGTGTTGAAGAGACAACTATCTCACTTGCAAACATATCTGGGCGGGATTAAATATATGACGGGGTTACCCGATATTGTAATAATTGTTGATCAACAAGAAGAATATACAGCTCTTCGAGAATGTATCACGTTGGGAATTCCAACGATTTGTTTAATCGATACAAACTCTGACCCGGATCTAGCAGATATTTCGATTCCAGCGAATGATGATGCTATAGCTTCAATCCGATTAATTCTTAACAAATTAGTATTTTCAATTTGTGAGGGTCGTTCTAGCTATATACGAAATTCTTGATTATTGATTAATAATAATAAGAAGATTACGTGTAAATTATTTTTGAAACTCCATAGAATTGCCTTATTGAATCGGTTACGATTCCCGAATCGCACAAAAGAGATAAAAATAACTGAGGCTATTAGGTGATTAGTTGATTTTCAAAATATACAATTGAAGTGGGTAAGTCGAAAAAGAGATGGTTGAATCAAAATAATTCCTTTTTAAAGTTCTATTTCTTTCAGAGGGTAATATGAATGTTTTATTATGTTCCAGCAACACACTAAAAGGCTTATACAATATATCCGGCGTGGAAGTAGGCCAACATTTCTATTGGCAGATAGGAGGTTTCCAAGTCCATGCTCAAGTACTTATTACTTCTTGGGTTGTAATTGCTATCTTACTAGGTTCAGCCATTATAGCTGTTCGTAATCCCCAAACCATTCCCACTGACAGTCAGAATTTTTTTGAATATGTCCTTGAATTCATTCGAGACGTGAGTAAAACCCAGATTGGAGAAGAATATGGTTCATGGGTTCCATTTATTGGAACTATGTTTCTTTTTATTTTTGTTTCGAATTGGTCGGGGGCTCTTTTACCTTGGAAAATCATACAGTTACCTCATGGTGAGTTAGCCGCACCCACAAATGATATAAATACTACTGTTGCTTTAGCTTTACTAACGTCAGTAGCCTATTTCTATGCGGGTCTTACCAAAAAGGGATTAGGTTATTTCGGTAAATACATTCAACCAACTCCAATCCTTTTACCCATTAACATCTTAGAAGATTTTACAAAACCCTTATCGCTTAGTTTTCGACTTTTCGGAAATATATTAGCTGATGAATTAGTAGTTGTTGTTCTTGTTTCTTTAGTACCTTTAGTGGTTCCTATACCTGTCATGTTTCTTGGATTATTTACAAGTGGCATTCAAGCTCTTATTTTTGCAACTTTAGCTGCGGCTTATATAGGAGAATCCATGGAAGGTCATCATTGACTAGTTTTCGACATAGTCTTTTTTAGCTTAACTCAATGTATATGCGTATCAAGGTAATCCACTTACACTTAGGGAAGATAAATATAGAAATTAAGGTATAAATTAAGGTATATAGGATCTAGAGTAAGTAATAGTAAAAAAGATATTACGATATTAAGATTAAGGAATTGTAGAATAAAGGAAAGAGACCTAAAAGATCTTTTTCCTAATCTAAGATATGAATAGTTAGTTTACGTTATGGGGGAAAGACATGTATATGTGATATTAGATATTATATAAGTATATATGAACTAAAGATATATCTAATTTTCCCTACTATATGTTAATTTATATAGGGATTCCAACCAAAGTCCTTCTTTTTCGTCTTCGTCTGTAATTTTTAAGTTAATATTGAATTGGATGAATTTAAATCACGAAAAAAAACAAATAATTCAAAAAAGGATTCGTAAGAAAGGAAAAACGAAATAAATCGAAGAACAAAATTTGTACAGATTCACAAAGTTGATAGGAACTAATAAAAAAAGAGATATCGAGGTATTTCTGATAATTCACGAATATTATTATTTCTATTCTGGTTTCTTAGTTACTTTGATTGGATAAATTTTATCCATGGAATCAATAAGTCATAATTCGTTGGTTGATTGTATCATTAACTATTTCTTTATTTTTTTTTGGTGCGAGGAACTTATCATGAATCCACTGATTTCTGCCGCTTCCGTTATTGCTGCTGGATTGGCTGTTGGGCTTGCTTCTATTGGACCTGGAGTTGGTCAAGGTACTGCTGCGGGACAAGCTGTAGAAGGGATCGCGAGACAACCAGAGGCAGAGGGAAAAATACGAGGTACTTTATTGCTTAGTCTGGCTTTTATGGAAGCTTTAACAATTTATGGACTGGTTGTGGCATTAGCACTTTTATTTGCGAATCCCTTTGTTTAATCCTACAAACTAAAAATACATATAGTTTTTTTTTCTTTGGATTTTCTGCTCTTGCTTTTTTCGAATTATATTCAGATTTCCATTTCTTATTCGTTCGGACAACAGCCCCATGTAAAGGACTGATTGGGGGAGGAGGATTTGGCACACCAATTCGCTTTCTTCCTTTACTCTCGTATTCCGATGGAACTTTTTTTAAGAAGTATTGCAACAAAGGATATATTTTGAAACTCATATAACATACTACCCGATACCTAATTCTAATAAGTATCTTTTTTATTGGAAATTTCCAATTGAAAAAAAAAAAATACATTATATATAAATCAATATTATTTTTTACTCTATTTTAGTAGTATTTATAAAAAAAAAAATAACAGGAAAAATACTAGAATAAATAAAAAAGAGAGATAATTAGTCTTATCTATAAGAATACGAAAGAGGAGATCATATGAAAAATGTAACCGATTCTTTCCTTTCCTTGAGTTATTGGCCATCCGCCGGAAGTTTCGGGTTTAATACCGATATTTTTGCAACAAATCCAATAAATCTAAGTGTAGTGCTTGGTGTATTGACTTTTTTTGGAAAGGGAGTGTGTGCGAGTTGTTTATTTCAAGAATCGGCTGGATCCGACCAACTGCACTTTACTTTATTTTATTTTTTGGTAGAACTAGGCAAGAAAGGGTGCATTATTCCGCGAATTACTTCTGAATAAATTACGAAATCATATTTAAGAACCATAGCATTTCGTGAGTCATTGGTAAATCTACTTTGATTCTCTATCAACCAATAATGTGGGACCATTAACAGGGTTAAAGCTAAAACGTTTGAAGTCCAGATATAAGCATGGTACTCTTTCTACTACTATTTTAATATATAAAAGGTTTCAAAACAAAGAGTTGGAATTTTTTTTTCGATATAAAACACTCATGTCGGGAAAAAACTGATTTGAACCTTTTATTTGATTGGAAAAAATTATAAAAATGGGTATTGGGTATTTCAACTCTCCACTTTTTTTTATCTTTTTTATCCAACGCTAAATTGATGACCTACGTATAAAGTAATAGCAATTCTTTGGATTTGAAGAAAAAAAAGAAACAACTTTGCTGACAATTTTTTGTTTGGTCAGAAGAGTCCTCCGAATATTATTTTCTTGGATTAGTGATCAGTTTTGATATTTTTATATTTGAATTGAAATATATATTTGAACATA